TTCATTAAAAATGTTAAATTGTAGGTTCACTATAAGTTAAAATGATAATGTAAAGTGTAAGAATAAACCGTTGTTTCGTTTATGTAATTTCTTAGTTGGGATTTATATGGGATTAGAAATTAATTTATTATGTCTGGTTTTTGCCCCACTCCGCAGGGAGGCGACCGATTTTTAGAAGTTATCCTAAAATTATAAGTAACTATAAGTTAAATTTGTTTTTGGGTGTAATTTGAATATTAGTAATTTATAAATTTATAAAAATTGATTGGAAGTCATTCTATAATAAGGATTTGATTAGAAATTTTATAAATATGGGTCAATAATTGATGTAATTAAAAAATATTACCTTATGGTAACAGAAAAACTGATTTGGAAACAAAAAAAGACAACCTGTTATATATATATATATGCATATATAATAAATATAATAACCTATAGAAAGTATATTAGTAAATAATAACTTATAAATATGCAGGCACCTTCTAACCTATTAAAAACCTATAGGATAGAGGCCAGAGAAAAGGATCTTAAAAACATTTACTTAATTATAGGGTGCCTTTATCTTTATTATTATTAAATATTCATTTATTATAATATAAACGAATATTTAAATTTAATTATATATATTATTTGAATTTAATAACCTATAAAAATTATCTATTTATTTTTATCAATTATATAAGTAATTTATATAATTATAAACATTTATTTAAATTAAATTAAGATATGGTATATATGAAGAAAATAACAATAATGAAAAAAAAAAAAAAAAAAAATATATTGGTCTTAAATTAAACATTAAATACATTCATATTTCTTAATTGAATCCTCTTTATTATGTATTTTACTTCTTATATTGGGCCCATAATTTTCTTTTTACACAATAAAAAAAAAGGACATGTTAAATTTGTGATTATAATAAGAGGGGGGCTTATTTTAATTGTAAATAGAAAGTTTGAATTATGAATGTATTGCGTTATTTATAGAATATCAAAGGGGAAGAAGTAAAATAAATTGGTTATTTGACCGGCGGTTGAAGTTTTGTTAGGGGCCGACACGGTGCTGGTTGGTTGACGTTGACAGGGATTTGACCGGTGGTTGAAGTTTTGTTAGGGGCCGACACGGTGCTGGTTGGTTGATGTTGAGTTGGAATTTGACCGGCGGTTGAGGTTTTGTTAGGGGCCGACACGGTGCTGGTTGGTTGATGTTGAGTTGGGATTTGACCGGTGGTTGAAGTTTTGTTAGGGGCCGACACGGTGCTGGTTGGTTGATGTTGACAGGGATTTGACCGGCGGTTGAAGTTTTGTTAGGGGCCGACACGGTGCTTGAGAAATTGTGGAGTAAAATTGTGATTTAGGAAATTCATAGATTATGTTTATTTGAACCAATGTATTGATATGTGTTGATAAAGTTTTATTCTTGCTTAAGTATTTGTTATTTGAATATTTTACATGTAAATTTTTGTGGGTAGTAAATATATCTAAAAGATAAGATGTTATTCGCAGTATTTAATTTTAGTAATTAAGGTAACTTAGAATTAGTAATTTAATATATGGTCGACAAAAGTCGTGCCAGCAGTTGCGGTTATACGTAGGACTTAAATAAATAATATTAGTGTTGAAGTTAATTTATTAATTAAGAAAAATTATAATTGGTTCTAGAAGGTAGAATTTGATAATTAGATAGGTTTTTATTGGATAATGAAGCTTTGAAATTTAAAATTTAGACTAGGATTAGATACCCTATTATTTTTAAATGTAAATGATTACACTTGAGTAGTAATAGTTAGGTTCTTGAAACTTAAAGAATTTGGCGGTGTTTTAGTCTTTTCAGAGGAATCTGTCCTGTAATTGATAATACACATTATATTATATTTAATTTTGTAATAATCAGCTTGTATACCGCCGTCGTAAGATTATCTTTTAAGAGTAAAAATTTTCTAAATTTTTAATTAAAATTTATGTCAGGTCAAGGTGCAGCTTATGATTAAATAGGAGATGGATTACAATAAAATAAAAATTAAACGGATATTATACTGAAATGGGTAATTAAAGGTGGATTTGAAAGTAATATTGTTAAATTATGATAATATGATTATAGCTCTAAAACATGTACACATCGCCCGTCGCTCTCATTATTTAAGGTGAGATAAGTCGTAACATAGTAGATGTACTGGAAAGTGTATCTAGAATGTCAGAATGAAGCTTTATAGTAAAGCATTTCATTTACATTGAAAAGAATTTCGTGCGATTCGAATTATTCTGAAAGATGAATATTAATAGTTTTGTTTTTTTTATTTTATTTTAATTAAAGTAATTTTATTAAAGTTAGTTTTAGTATGTTTTACAGAAATAATATAATAATTTATAGTGTAGTAGTATTGTGAAAGAATTATGAAATATTTGAAAAATTTATTTTTAGGGAAGTAAATTATTAATTGTACCTTGTGTATCAGGGTTTATCAATAATTTTATAAGGATTATATAATTCTCGAGTTAAAAAGAGCTAATATAACTTGCGAGTTAATGTGATATATTTATTAGTAATGTTATATTAGTAATGAAACGTTAATCGTTTTTTAAGATATCTAGTTTTCTAAGAAATGAATTTAATTCAGTTTAGAATTAGTAGTTATTTAAATTAGTTAAGTAGTTATTTATTCTAGAAAATGACTTGGGGGATAAGCTTTGGGCCGTAAATTATAATTTATGAGAATTGTATAAAAGTGTAGGCTTTAAATTAGCTATCTATTTAATAATGTTATAAATTATTTTGTAATAATATGATTTTATAAAAAGTTTAATTTGTATATTAGAATGATTTAAATAATGAAATTTTATTTGAAATAATGATAAAATTAGTATAATTGATTGTAATAATATTTAATTTATATAATTTATGTTAAGGAATTAGGCAAAAATAATGTTCGCCTGTTTAACAAAAACATGTCTTTTAGTGAATAATTTAAAGTCGGGCCTGCCCACTGATAAGTTGAAGGGCCGCGGTATTTTGACCGTGCAAAGGTAGCATAATCATTAGTTTTTTAATTGAAGGCTAGAATGAATGGTTTGACGAAACATTAACTGTCTCAATATAATAAATAGAATTTAACCTTTAAGTTAAAAGGCTTAAATAAGAATGAGGGACGAGAAGACCCTATAGAGCTTTATATATTATATAATAATTTGTTGTAGAATATTGGGAATATTTATAAAAATATATTGTGTTGGGGTGACATGAAGATTAAAATAACTCTTTATATAAATTACATTGATATATGAATAATTGATCCATTATTATTGATTATAAGATAAAGTTACCTTAGGGATAACAGCGTAATTTTTTTTAAGAGTTCATATCAACAAGAAAGATTGCGACCTCGATGTTGGATTAAGGAATATAATTAGGTGTAGAAGTTTAAATTATAGGTCTGTTCGACCTTTAAATCCTTACATGATCTGAGTTCAAACCGGTGTAAGCCAGGTTGGTTTCTATCTTTATTAATGAAAAATGTTTTAGTACGAAAGGACCAAATATTTGAAATAATTTTGATTTTTAATGATTATTAGTAACTATTTTGGCAGAAGGAGTGCCTTGAATTTAGAATTCAAATATGTAAATAATTACAAATAGTATTGATAAAGGAAATTATAACTAGTTTAATTGGGGCTTTGATTTTAATTGTAGGTGTTTTAATTGGAGTGGCATTTTTAACATTATTAGAGCGTAAGGTTTTAGGATATATTCAGATTCGTAAAGGTCCTAATAAAGTAGGATTTGTTGGTTTACCTCAGCCATTTGCTGATGTAATTAAGCTTTTAACGAAGGAATCGACTTACCCTTTATTATCAAATTATTTTTTATATTATTTTTCACCAATTTTTAGTTTATTTCTAGTATTATTGGTGTGGATAGTTTACCCATTTATAACTGTAATATTTTCATTTAATTTGGGGTTGTTGTTTTTTTTATGTTGCACTAGAATGGGGGTGTATACAGTTATAATTGCTGGTTGGTCTTCAAATTCTAATTATGCTTTGTTAGGGGGGTTACGAGCAGTAGCTCAAACTATTTCTTATGAAGTGAGATTGGCATTAATTTTATTATCATTTGTGTTTTTGATTGATGGTTATTGTTTAATAAGTTTTATTAGTTACCAATATTATGTTTGGTTTTTATTTTTATCCTTTCCTTTAATATTGGCTTGATTTGCTTCATGTTTGGCTGAAACTAATCGAACTCCCTTTGATTTTGCTGAGGGGGAATCTGAGTTGGTTTCAGGGTTTAATGTTGAGTATAGAAGTGGGGGATTTGCCTTAATTTTTATAGCAGAGTATGCGAGAATTTTATTTATAAGAATGTTATTTTGTGTAATATTTATGGGAAGAGATGTATTTTCATTTATTTTTTTCTTTAAGGTGGCGTTTTTGTCATTTATGTTTATTTGGGTTCGGGGAACTTTACCTCGGTTTCGGTATGATAAGTTGATATATTTAGCTTGGAAAAGATTTTTGCCGTTGTCTTTAAATTTTTTATTTTTTTTTTTAGGATTAAAGGTTATTATATTTTCTCTGCTTATTTAGTGTATTTATTTTAGTAAAAAGTTATTAGAAGAATTAAACTTCTGTCTTATGCTTTCAAAACATATGCTTACATAAAGCTTTATAACTAGTTTACTAGATTATCTCATATTATAAGAATAAATGGATTAATTAAATAATAAGCAAAATAGAGTACGGTTAAAATTTGCCCAGTTAGGATATAAGGATCTTCAACAGGTCGGGCTCCAATTCATGTTAACAAAATAACAATAGTTGTTATAGATCAGAATAGGATTTGATTTAAAGGATAGAATTGAATTCCACGAAAACTATTTCTGTTATAGAATGGTAAAATTATTAAAATGGCAATAGATATAACAAGAGCGATTACCCCTCCTAATTTGTTGGGAATTGATCGTAAAATTGCATAAGCAAATAAGAAGTATCATTCTGGTTGAATGTGAACAGGGGTTACTAGAGGGTTGGCAGGGGTGAAATTGTCAGGGTCTCCTAGTATATAAGGTTCAAGGAGACTTAGAAAAATGAGTGTAGCTACTATAACAATAAATCCAAATACGTCCTTGAATGAAAAATATGGGTGGAATGGAATTTTATCAACATCTCTGTTTAATCCTAAAGGATTATTAGATCCTGTTTGGTGAAGGAATAATAAATGAATTATCACAGCGGCAGCTACAATAAATGGTAAAACAAAATGGAAAGTGAAGAATCGAGTTAGTGTTGCATTGTCTACACTAAATCCTCCTCAAACCCATTGAACAAGATCTGTACCTAAGTAAGGAATTGCGGATAATAGGTTGGTAATTACAGTTGCCCCTCAAAAGGATATTTGTCCTCAGGGTAAAACGTATCCTATAAAAGCTGTTCCTATTACGAGGAATAAAATAATTACACCTGTTATTCAAGTGTGTATATAATTATATGATCCATAATATATTCCTCGCCCTACATGCAAGTAAAGGCAAATGAAGAAAAAAGAGGCACCATTAGCATGTAGAGTTCGTAAGAATCACCCATAATTTACGTCTCGGCAAATGTGAGCTACTCTAGTAAATGCTAGGTCAATATTTGCTGTGTAATGTATTGCTAGAAATAGTCCGGTAGCAATTTGAATTATTAAACATAAACCTAGAAGTGAGCCGAAATTTCATCAGGCAGAAATATTAGATGGGGCGGGTAAATCTACTAAAGCTCTATTAGCAATTTTAAATAGGGGGTGCGAAGTTCGTATAGGTTTATTCATTAGTTTTTTGGTCGAAGAGGGCCTTGAAAAATATTGGTGATTTTTACAATAGCAATTAGTGTTAAGAATAGGTAATTAACTAATATGAGTGTAATTAAATCAGTTGGTTTGTTATATAATTTGGTGAGAAGATAATTGGATTCATTATGAAGTGTAATGAGTTCATTATCCATATTATTTATTTCTTCATTAAGTGTTAATATATTTCATAAGGTTGAATCACTTATTAGTGATACAAGAATGATTCTGGAAAGTAAAATTGAGATAATAATTAAGGATTTTGTGGGGATAGAAAAGAGTTCATTTGATGCAAGGCTAGTAATATAAATAAATAATACTAATATTCCCCCTAAAAATACGAGGAATAAAATATAAGAAAATCAAAAAGTTGAAGTTATTATTCCTGTGGTTAATGATACAATTAAAGTTTGTAAAATAATAATTAATGTTATTGCTATAGGGTGATTAATTTGTGTAAAGATTATTGCATTTAATAAATTTGATATTATGATTCTAAGATTTAATATACAAAGGGTAGTTTAGTATAAAATATTAATTTTGGGGATTAATGATGAGAAATTTTCTTTCCTTTGAGTTTTAGAAGTAGAATACTTAATATTGGTTTACAAGACCAGTGTTTTTATTTAAACTACTAAAACAATGGTAATACTTGTTAATTGAATTGTAGTAATTTTAGTATTTATAAGAGGTGTTTGGGTATTTTGCTCTAATCGTAAGCATCTATTGGCTACATTGTTGAGATTAGAATTTGTAGTTTTAAGATTATTTTTGTTGTTGTTTATATTTTTAAATATATATACTTTTGAATTATTTTTTACGATGGTATTTTTAACATTTTCAGTATGTGAGGGGGCCTTGGGCTTATCAATTTTAGTGTCGATAATTCGTACTCACGGGAATGATTTTTTTCAAACTTTTAGAATTTTACAATGTTAAAATTTATTTTTATGTTATTGTTTTTGATCCCCTTAAGTTTTTTAAATAAGTTTTGATGGTTGGTTCAGAGTTTGTTATATTTAATAACATTTTTGTTTTTATTAAGATTTATTACTTTTACTGATTTTTGTCATTTAAGATATATTTTTGGTATAGATATTTTGTCTTATGGTTTAATTTTATTAAGTTTTTGAATTTGTGCTTTGATAATTACTGCAAGAGAACGTGTTTATCATTATAAATATTTTAATTCTTTTTTTTTGTTTTTTGTAATTTTTTTATTGTTAATATTATGTTGTACATTTAGAAGAATGAGATTATTTTCTTTTTATTTATTTTTTGAGGGGAGATTAATTCCTACATTATTTTTGATTTTAGGGTGAGGGTATCAACCTGAACGTTTACAAGCTGGAGTATATTTGTTGTTTTATACATTATTAGCTTCATTACCTTTATTGGTGGGTTTATTTAATATTTACGGTTTTTATGGGACGTTATATATAGGAGTATTAAATAATGTTGATTTATCAAGAGTGTTATTTTACATAGGGTTGATTTTGGCATTTTTGGTAAAAATACCTATATTTGTGGTACATTTGTGGTTACCTAAGGCCCACGTAGAGGCCCCAGTATCAGGCTCAATAATTTTGGCAGGAGTTTTATTGAAATTAGGGGGATATGGGTTATTGCGCGTATATATAATATTAACAAAATTAGGGCTGTTATATAATGTAGTATGAATTAGAATTAGTTTAATTGGTGGATTTTTAATAAGATTAGTTTGTTTACGACAAGTTGATTTGAAGGCTTTAATTGCTTACTCTTCTGTTGTTCATATAGGAATGGCATTAGGAGGATTAATGACATTAACAGAATGAGGTTTTATAAGAACATATTCTTTAATAATTGCTCATGGATTATGTTCTTCAGGATTATTTGCTTTAGCAAATATTTCTTATGAGCGGTTAGGAAGACGAAGTTTATTAATTAACAAGGGTTTAATAAATTTTATACCTTCTATAGCATTATGATGGTTTTTATTAAGTTCTTCTAATATAGCTGCACCTCCTTCTTTAAATTTAATAGGGGAAATTGGCTTATTAAATAGTTTAGTTATGTGGTCTTGGATTACAATAATTATGTTGATGTTGCTGTCTTTTTTTAGTGCTGCTTATACATTGTATTTATATTCTTATAGTCAACATGGGATAATTTATTCAGGGATTTATTCTTGTTCAATGGGGTATACGCGAGAGTACTTATTATTAATGTTACATTGATTACCTTTGAATATTTTAATTTTAAAGGGTGATTTATGTATTCTGTGATTATATTTAAGTAGTTTATTAAAAATATTGATTTGTGGTGTCAATGAAGTAATGTAGTTACCTTAAATCATTTTGTGGGCATTATCAATTTGTTTTTTAAGATTTGTATTCTTGTTTTTTATGGCAATGTTTTTAATAATGATGGGAATTTATTTTATTATAAATGATATGGTTATTTTTATTGAATGGGAAATTTTTACATTAAATAGATCTTCTTTGGTTATAACATTTTTATTTGATTGAATGTCTTTATTGTTTATGAGATTTGTCTTATTCATTTCTTCATTAGTTATCTTTTATAGAGAAGAGTATATACATGGTGATTTAGTAATTAATCGATTTATTATTTTGGTACTAATATTTGTATTATCTATAATGTTTTTAATTATTAGCCCTAATTTAATTAGAATTCTCTTAGGTTGAGATGGGTTAGGATTGGTTTCATATTGTTTAGTAATTTATTACCAAAATGTTAAATCTTATAGAGCTGGAATGTTAACAGCTCTTTCGAATCGTATTGGTGATGTGGCTTTATTAATGGCTATTGCTTGAATATTAAATTTTGGGAGTTGAAATTATATTTATTATTTAGATGTAATAAAAACCTCAAGTATTATATCTATTGTAGCTGGACTAGTTATTTTGGCTGCTATAACTAAAAGAGCACAGATTCCATTTTCTTCTTGATTACCTGCGGCAATAGCTGCACCCACCCCTGTATCAGCGTTGGTTCATTCTTCTACTTTAGTAACTGCAGGTGTTTATTTATTGATTCGATTTAATGCAGTTATTGTAGAAAATAATTTAGGGAAGTTTTTATTATTGATTTCGGGTTTAACCATATTTATAGCTGGATTGGGGGCGAATTTTGAGTTTGATTTAAAAAAGATTATTGCTCTTTCTACTTTAAGTCAGTTGGGTCTAATAATAAGAATTTTATCTATAGGATTTCCTAGGTTAGCTTTTTTTCACTTATTAACACATGCATTGTTTAAGGCATTATTATTTATATGTGCAGGCTCAGTTATTCATAATATAAAGAATTCTCAGGATATTCGATTTATAGGGGGATTATGTGTTCAAATACCTTTAACAGTTATTTGTTTTAATGTATCAAATCTTGCTTTATGTGGAATACCTTTTTTAGCAGGATTTTATTCAAAGGATTTAATTTTGGAAATTGTTTCCCTATCTTATTTAAATGGATTTAGTTTTTTTTTATATTTTTTTTCAACAGGTTTAACGGTTTGTTATTCTTTACGATTAGTGTATTATTCTATAACAGGAGATTTTAATTCAACCTCATTTCACCCTTTAAGTGATGAGGGTTGAATTATGTTAAAGGGAATATTAACATTAATAATTATGGCAATTGTAGGGGGGTGTATATTAAGATGAATTTTATTTCCTTCACCGTCTATAATTTGTTTACCATTTTGAATGAAGACTTTAGCTTTAACAGTAAGTGTACTAGGGGGGTGATTAGGTTATGAATTGTCAAAATTTTCTTTGTCTTATGATTTACAGTCATTAAAATTTTATTTAACATCATTTTTTGTGGGCTCAATGTGATTTATACCTTTTATTTCTACTTATGGTGTTAATTATTTACCTTTAATATTAGGAAATTTTGTTTATAAATCTTTTGATCAAGGTTGAAGAGAAGATTGAGGGGGACAGATAATTTATAATAGATCTGTAAAATATTCAAATATGGTTCAATGATGGCAAAATAATAGAATTAAAATATATTTAATTAGTTTTGTTCTTTGATTTATAATTTTGTTGATGTTGTTATTATATTTAAATAGCTTATATAAAGAGCATAACACTGAAGATGTTAAGGAAATTATAAAATTTTTAAATGTATTTATAAATAAAAAAATTTATTATTTATACAATGAAAATGTATTGTTTTGTATTAAACTATATAAATAGAAATGTTAATGGAGTTAAACCATTTAAATAAAAAGTTAGCAGCTTTAATTTGAACCTCACATTTCTCCTTAATTGGAAAATTAATTTCACTAATATTATTAACAGTAATATACCGCTTCTTTGGTTTCAATTAATACTAAAATAAGTACATTTAAGTAAGGATGTACACATCTAAGATCAAGTCGAAATTGATTGCAATAAATCGCTTCTCACTTAAGGAAGATTGAATTTCAATACCTTTTGAATGCAAATCAAATGTTATACTTAACTACGACCCTATTTAAGAGGCTCATTCTAGTGCACCTTGATTTCACTCATGAAATAAACCAATAAGGAGAATTAATAGAAAAAATATACTAACTGTAGTTCATGATATAATATTTGAAGATTGTATAATAATAGTTACTGGTAGAAGTAGAGCAATTTCTACGTCAAAAATTAGGAAGATTACTGCAATTAGAAAGAATCGTAGGGAAAACGGTAATCGTGCTGATCTTTTAGGGTCAAATCCACATTCAAAGGGAGATCTTTTTTCTCGGTCATTAATAGATTTTTTTGAGAGAATAGATGCCAGGATTATTACAACTATAGCCAAAGTAATTGAAATAATAGATATGATGTATATAATTCAAATTATTTATTTTGAAAATTTCAATCTTTTTGATTGGAAGTCAAATGTACATTATATACTAAATAAATAACTACCTCATCAGTAAATAGAAATATAAAGGAATAATCATACTACGTCAACAAAGTGTCAATATCAGGCGGCAGCTTCAAACCCGAAGTGATGATTAGGGGAGAAATGGCATATTAATTGTCGTATTAAACAAATTGATAAGAATGTTGTACCAATTAAAACGTGTAATCCATGGAATCCTGTTGCTATGAAGAAGGTAGACCCGTAAGATGCGTCTGCAATTGTGAAAGGGGCTTCAATATATTCATAAGCTTGAAGAATGGAAAAATAAATACCTAAAATAATAGTAAAAAATAATCCTTGGGTAGTTTGACTATAATTTCCTTCTATTAAACTATGATGAGCTCATGTTACAGTAACACCAGATGCAAGGAGAATAGCAGTATTTAATAAAGGGATTTGTAAAGGATTGAATGGTTGAATACCAGTAGGAGGCCATATTGCCCCTAGATCAATATTAGGGGATAGACTTCTGTGAAAAAAAGCTCAGAAAAATGAAATAAAAAAAAATACCTCTGAAATAATAAATAAGATTATTCCTCAACGTAATCCGTAGTTTACTGCAAGAGTGTGTAATCCTTGATAAGTACCTTCTCGGGTAATATCTCGTCATCATTGAATTATAGTTAAAATTGTAATTAATGTTCCTAGAAATAATAAGGAATTATTGAATTGATGAAATCATTTCACTAATCCAGCAGCTGTTACTAAGGCTCCAATGGCACCGGTTAGAGGTCAAGGTCTTGGATTTACTAAATGAAAAGGGTGATTAGAGTGTGTGGTCATTAATTTACTTCTCTAGAATAAAGAGTTGCTAGAACTGCAAATACATAGGCTTGAATTATTGCAACAGCAGACTCTAATGTTAATAAAGCAATTTGGGCGAATATTAATAAGGAAAGAAGAGATAAAGTTAATGAGGGTCCTGTATTTCCTAATAAGGTTAATAATAAATGACCTGCAATTATGTTAGCTGCTAATCGTACAGCTAAAGTACCTGGTCGAATCACATTACTAATTGTTTCAATACAGACCATGAAAGGTATAAGAGCTGCTGGGGTTCCTTGAGGAACTAAATGTGCAAATATATGTTGTGTATGATTGATTCAACCATAAATTATGAAACTGAATCATAAGGGTATAGCTAAAGTGAGAGTTATAGCTAGGTGGCTTGAACTAGTAAAAATGTAGGGGAATAAACCTAAAAAATTATTGAACAAAATTAATGAAAATAATGCAATGAAAATAAAACTTCTTCCATTATGTCCTGATGGTCCAATTAATGTTTTAAATTCATTATGTAAGGTTTTAATTACTGAATATCAAATTAGTCTATGTCGGGAGGGGATTATTCAATAAATAAGTGGTAATACTATTATTCCAAGAAAAGTTCTTAATCAATTTAATGATAAATTTATAATATTAGTAGAAGGGTCAAAAACAGAGAATAAGTTAGTTATCATTTTCAGTTCAATGAGGTTTGTGGTAAAGAGGAAATTTCCTTTGAAGAGGAAATTGGTTGATAAATTGTAAAGAAATAGTTAATAATAGTGAATAAAATTAATGCGATGGAGAATATTGAAAATAAAAATAATCATCTTATAGGTGCTATTTGAGGAATAAAGAAATATTAATGAATTTAATAATTTTAGTATGACATACTAATGTTATGATTTAACTAATTTCTTCATTAGAAGTAAACGTTAATTACTATCAAATGGTTTAAGAGACCACTACTTACTTTCAGTCATCTAATGAAATTAAGCATTAATAATTCAATTAATAAATGTTTTAGTGTTTACTCTTTCTAGAACAATAGGTATAAAACTGTGATTTGTTCCACAAATTTCTGAGCATTGACCATAATATAAACCTGGTCGATTAATGAAAAATCTAGTTTGATTTAATCGACCAGGTGTTGCATCAACCTTTACTCCTATAGCAGGGACAGTTCATGAATGTAATACATCTGCTGCAGTAATTAATATGCGAATTTGAGTATTAAAGGGTAAAACGGTACGATTATCTACATCTAGCAATCGAAATCCATTATTAGATATTTCATTGTATGGAATTATGTAAGAATCAAATTCATGGGGATTTACAAAATCTGTATATTCATAACTTCAATACCATTGATGACCGACAGTTTTTAAGGTAATAATAGGGTCCATTGTTTCATCAAGTAAATATAGAAGTCGTAAGGATGGTAAAGCAATAAAAATAAGAGTAATTGCAGGTAAGATTGTTCAAATTACTTCAATTGTTTGTCCTTCTAATAAGTATCGATGCGTATATTTATTAAAAAATAATCTTAATATAATATAAGCTACAAGAACAGTAATTATTAATAAAATTAATAAGGTATGATCATGGAAGAAAATTAATTGTTCTATCAAAGGTGAGGCGGCGTTTTGTAAATTTAGGTCTGATCATGTTGCCATTATTCTAATAAAAGGGTATTCTTTATATGTAGAGCTTAAATCTACTGCACTTATCTGCCATATTAGAAATTAGTTAGTATAGGTAGCTCAGAATAACTATGTTCTGCAGGGGGTAAATTTTGATATCATTCTAATGAACTTAATATATTTAATGAAAATAAAGTTGGACGGTTTGAAATTATACTTTCTCAAATAATAAAAATAAGTAGAATAATTCCGATAAATGAAATGGTTGAGCCAATAGTGGATACTACATTTCAAGAGGTATAAACATCAGGATAATCTGAATATCGACGGGGTATCCCCGCTAATCCTAAAAAATGTTGAGGGAAAAATGTTAAATTTACCCCTAAAAATATAATTGTGAATTGAATTTTAAGTCATTTAGGATTTAAGGACAATCCGGTAAATAATGGATATCATTGAACAAATCCTGCTATAATGGCAAATACGGCTCCTATAGATAATACGTAGTGGAAATGGGCAACGACATAGTAAGTATCGTGTAAAATAATATCAATTGATGAATTTGCTAGAACTACTCCTGTTAAACCTCCAATTGTGAATAAGAATACAAATCCTAGAGCTCAGAGTAAAGATGGGCTGTAGGTGAATTGAGTGCCATGAAGGGTAGCTAGTCATCTGAAAATTTTAATACCTGTAGGTACGGCAATAATTATAGTAGCTGAAGTAAAGTAAGCTCGAGTATCAACGTCTATACCAACAGTAAATATGTGATGTGCCCATACCACAAAACCTAGTAAACCAATTGCAAGTATGGCATAAATTATTCCTAATGTTCCAAATGCTTCCTTTTTTCCACTTTCTTGACTAATAATGTGGGAAATTATTCCAAATCCTGGTAAAATTAAAATGTAAACTTCTGGGTGACCAAAAAATCAGAATAAATGTTGGTATAGAATAGGGTCACCCCCACCAGCAGGATCGAAGAATGATGTATTTAAATTTCGATCAGTTAATAGTATAGTAATTGCTCCTGCAAGGACAGGAAGTGATAGAAGAAGGAGAAGGGCAGTAATACCAACAGCTCAAACAAATAAAGGGGTTTGGTCTAAGGACATACCAGGTGCTCGTATATTAATTGTTGTTGTGATGAAGTTTACAGCACCTAAAATTGATGAAATTCCGGCTAAATGTAAAGAGAAAATAGCTAAATCTACTGATGCACCAGCGTGGGCAATATTAGCTGAGAGTGGCGGGTAGACAGTTCAACCGGTTCCAGCTCCATTTTCTACTAGACTTCTAGCTAATAATAAAGATAAAGATGGGGGAAGTAATCAAAATGCGAGAACGTTACATCTAAGCCAGTCAGCCAGTCGAACTCTCTTTCTCTTTCTTTTCTGACAAAGGCATGTAAGAATATCAACAGTAGTAAGGAAGGAAACAATACACAAGTGAAGCCCGTAACAATGGCCGAGCATGCGCACTGCATGACAATAGTTTTCTGGGTATATCTCAGAAAGTATTTGTTTTAGGGCTTTTCGGAGTCCCACGAGTTCTGTTCCTGAAGTTCCCACTATTCCTGCCCAAGCTCCAAAGATAAAATATAGGGTTCCAATATCCTTATGATTAGTTGAAAAGAGTCATTGTTGCGGTAAAATGGCTGAGGTATAGGCGATAAATTGTAAATTTATTTAGGAGAATTATTCTCTTTTACCAAGGCTTTATAGTCATATAATGATATTAGACTGCAATTCTAAAGGAGTAGTAATACTACTAAGGTTTAAAATGTATATTTTATTTACAGCTTTGAAGGCTATTAGTTTGGTTAACTTAAAACCTTAAATTATATTAAAAATTATTGATCTGAATAACAACCCTAATAATGAGATTATGGTAAATGTTATTATGAGAATATAAAAGTGATTATCATATGATTGAATATAATTTCATTTTACTTCTGTGTAGGAAAAAAGAAAGGCTGAAAATGTAATTCGAATATAATAGAATAGTGTAATAAGAGTTGTAATTACTATTAAAGTAATAATTAATAATCTGTTTATTTCTGCTATGGCTTGAATAATTAACCATTTTGGTAGGAACCCTAAAAAAGGGGGCAAACCCCCTAAAGAGAGAAGTAGAGAAAATATACAAAATTTGATTTTGGGGTCATTGTTTATTATAAGGAAATTTTGATTAATATGGAAGTTTTGAAAGTTATTGAATATAAAAATAATAGCAGTTCTTAAAAAAAAATAAATTAAAAAGTATAATTGTCATAAGTTTTCACCAGAGGTTATTGCTGCAATTATTCAACCCAAGTGATTAATAGATGAATACGCTATTAATTTTCGTAATGAAGTTTGATTTAATCCCCCAAGTGATCCAATAGAAATTGATGAAACAATAATGATTGAGAAGAATACATTTATTTTAATTATGTAGGAAATAAGTATTAATGGTGCAATTTTTTGTCAGGTTATTAAAATTAAATTATTTCATCAAGTTAATCCTTCTATTGTCCCGGGAAATCAAAAATGGAAGGGTGCTGCCCCTATTTTTAGCAGTAATGCCGAACTAATAAGGAGAAGAAATACTTCGTGATTTATTAGACTAGATATATTTGATATTAAAAACATTATAATAAGGGAAAACAATAAAAGAGAAGAAGCAATAGCTTGAATAAGGAAATATTTAAGTGATGCTTCAGTTGATAAAATATTTTTTGTGTTAGATATAAGGGGGATAAAAGATAATAAATTAATTTCTAATCCCATTCAAACCCCCAATCAAGAGGTCGCAGAAACCGAAATTAGAGTACCTATAATTAATGTTATAAAAAATAAAAGTTTTGAAGGATTTTTAAAGATTAAAAAGGAGGACAATCCTATTTACGGGGTATGAACCCATTAGCTTTTATTAGCTTACCTTTTTTATTACATTATATTTAGGTGTATGAAGCACGAAAGTTTTTGATACTTTAAGAAGTAGTTTAAATCTACTGAATATAATGAAGGTAAATGATTTTACATAATTTACTCTATCACTGTAATCCTTTTATCAGGCACTTCATT